ATAGTACTTAGTTCTTTTTTCTTTCATTTAATGCCTATTGGTGTTCCAAAAGTACCTTTTCGAAGTCCTGGAGAGGAAGATGCAACTTGGGTTGACATATAGTGCGACTTGTCAGATATATTGGGCCATATGGGATTTTCCCGTTTTCTCCCCACTCGAGATATCCCCTGTTTCGCCCACGAAAGATTAATGGAATCATCAAAAATTTGGAGCGTGAAGTGCAATTAGATCCACTTTTTGGGGGGGATTCGAATTACTATTATCAATTAGAAGATTTTATGGTTGGCTTAGTTGGACTACTACATTGAAGTATCCAGGCTCCGTTTAAAAAAACCAAGTGGTATCTATTTTATATCATAAAGGATTCCTTTTTTTAAAGAAATCTCTTTTTTGTAAGTAGATTCAAACTCTTCTGTTAATCAATCAATTGAGTAATATGCATGAAGCCTTCAACTATTTTACGGAATGCGTGAATTGAAAAAAAGAAGGGATAACTAAAAGAAGTGGTAATGGGAGCATTTGTACTATATGTGCAAATAAAAATAGGGCGGATCTTTACCCGGAGTAGAGCATAAACCTAAAAAGATTAAAGGGGCCCATTTAAGAACAAGAAAATTACATCGTGATTTGGATTGAATCTCGATGAAAGAATCCATCAATGAAAAGTTAGTTGGATAAGTTTAATGAATTCTTTTTCATATTCTAGTTAATATTAATAGTTAAGTTATAAGGAAAGGAAGACAAACTCGTGTTTAGTGAAAAATCAAGGAAATCATTATAAGTTAGAAGGAACTTGCTATGAAAAAAGAAAAAGTATAGGAATCTACACATTGATTCTTTTGTTTTTTTTGAACCGTATGCGTCAAAAGGCGCCTGTACGGTTCCGGGGGGATACAATTTGACCCTAATCAACCGACTTTATCGAGAAAGATTACTTTTTTTAGGTCAAGAGGTTGATAGCGAGATCTCAAATCAACTTATTGGTCTTATGATATATCTCAGTATGGAGAATGATACCCAAGATCTGTATTTGTTTATAAACTCTCCTGGCGGATGGGTAATACCGGGGGTGGCTCTTTATGATACTATGCAATTTGTACAACCAGATGTACAGACAATATGCATGGGATCAGCCGCTTCAATGGGATCTTTTATCCTGGTCGGAGGAGAAATTACCAAACGTCTAGCATTCCCTCACGCTTGGCGCCAATGAGGCTTTTATTTGAGAGAAAAAAGAAGACTATGCCTTCGCCATATGAAATATGAATATTTAAGTAATAATAGCATGGCACTTTGAATTCGATATAAGAAATTTTGTTTTCAAAACATTAGATTATGTATCGAGAGAGTAATATGAGAAAAAGGTATTTCCTATTTTATTATCGGAAGTCCAGTTCAGCGTCACAAACTTTTTTCACACCAGAGGTCTCTTAACAATATTTATTGTATAGAGCGAAAAAAAAAAAACAAGATTCTTTTTTCCTTAGTTTATTTGATCAAACAAAAAAGCAACCTTGGGATTGCTGAATGACAGACAAATCACAGACAAAAAAATATAATAAATATAGAAAGCAACGGAGCCATCATAGTATTTTTGAATTCCTCCGAAAAGAAGGGTGGTAAGTTGATCATTTACCGATCGGGGTCTGATCGATCCTATTTTTTTGAAGGTAAGGGTCAATTTTATTGTAGAGCCGTATGCAATGCATAATGCCCGTACGGTTGTTCGATTCTATCTTTTTTCTTGTTATTCTTTTATCTTTCTTTTATCTTCCCCTCATCATGCGAAATAGAGAAACCTTTTTTATCTTATATCATCAGGGTAATGATCCATCAACCCGCTGGTTCTTTTTCTGAAGTAGCAACGGGAGAATTCATCCTGGAAGTGGGAGAACTGCTGAAACTACGTGAAACCCTGACAAGGGTTTATGTACAAAGAACGGGGAAACCCTTCTGGGTTGTATCCGAAGACATGGAAAGAGATATTTTTATGTCAGCAACAGAGGCCCAAGCTTATGGAATTGTTGATCTTGTAGCGGTTGAATGACAATAAATAGCCTGAATTTCGCGTCAATTCGTGATTTAAAATGAACCCTGCCGCGTTTAATATTCTATGACTTTTATTTATTTACTATCTATTGATTGATGATTCTATTGATCTATCGATTCTATTCTATTGAATAAAAGTCATTCATAATCATACGGTTAGGATCGATCTAAACCAGCCCATTATGTATATGATTCAACATGCCAACGATTAAACAACTTATTAGAAATACAAGACAGCCAATCAGAAATGTCACAAAATCCCCCGCGCTTCGGGGATGCCCTCAGCGTCGAGGAACATGTACTAGGGTGTATGTGCGACTCGTTCAGATCATAAACTAGAACAAAGGAAAGAGAACAATGTTCGAATATCAATGATCAAATAGGATAGAACGGAAAAACAAACTACATTTACTATCTAAAAATATGAAAATGGGGTCATATCCCTTTTATT